ACAAATAATCCCTGCTAGAATTTTTTCTTCCCCGCATTTATCCCCTGCTTCCTTATGTCTAGTATTTAGACAAATTTGACTTTCTTTCTATTTAGAATAGAAAACTATTGATACGTTTTATGGCAGTGAAATCTGGCAATAGTAACATAGTTACACTACTCCAATTAAAAAAAACTAAATCAAAATAAATGAAAGCCAAATACTCTTCTTCAAAATCTACATTACATACTCTTTTTCTACGAGATGCTGGGAATCCCTTGTACCACATAGTATGTAGATTTTGAAGAAGAGTATAAATAAGACAAAGGAGTTTTCATAATTTCATTTTTTTGATCATAAATAATCGCCAACAAGAATTTGGTTCTTTTTACGTACTTGATATCGATAAATCTGCGAATCTAGAAATTCATTTCGGCCAATTGAACCTTCTCGAACTGTTTCTTTTTAAGAACCAAAAAGATTTGTGCCAAAATAACAGATGCCAAGAAGAACAAAAGTCCTTGGACACGTAATGGATCTTGAAGTACTATTTCTGCATCTCCCTGACCAAATCCGCCTACATTAGGATTACTCGTTAATGGTTGATCAAATTTGATAGATTCGCCCTCGGAAACAAGAAGTTCTGGTCCGGGAGGGATAATATCAACCACTTGACGTCCCTCCGCCGCATCCGTTATGGTTATCTCATACCCCCCTTTTTCTTTTCGTATGATTTTGCTTACTATACCTGCTGCTGTAGCATTATAAACTGTATTGTTACTCTTGTTGCCGTCGGGATAAATCTGACCCCTTCCCCTGTTCCCGCCTACGTATATAGGATATTTTAAGAAGTGAACATCCTTCTTAGTAGCAGGGTCCGGGGAAAGAATAGGGAAGGTTATTTCACTATATTTTTTACCAGGGACAGGGCCTACCACAAGAATATTTGTTTTATTGGGGCGATAGCTCTGAAAAGACAAATTGCCAATCTTTTCTTTCATCTCAGGAGAAATACGATCGGGAGGAGCTAATTCAAACCCCTCCGGTAAAATAAGAACAGCCCCGACGTTCAACCCCCCTTTTTTACCATTAGCAAGAACCTGTTTCAGTTGCATATCATAAGGAATTCGAACAACTGCTTCAAATACAGTATCAGGAAGTACCGCTTGTGGAACCTCAATTTCCACGGGCTTATTAGCTAAATGGCAATTGGCACATACAATACGCCCAGTCGCTTCTCGTGGATTTTCATAACCCTGCTGTGCAAAAATGGGATATGCACTTGAAATGGACGTCCGAGTTAAGATATATATCATGAGCGATACGGAAATAGATCGAGTAATCTGTTTCTTTAGCCAAGAAAAAGCATTTCTAGTTTGCATGGTCAATCATTGATCGCGAAAATTTCTACAATAAATTGGGTAGGTCGCTAGTATAGTTCCCTAGCCACGATTCTGCTATTTGCTGGAATAATCTAGGATGAATCTTCCCGATGGTTAGAAATAGGAAGAGTAAATATGATTTTCAATACTTTGCTTATGTACAACTACAAAGTACCAAGCATTCTAATTGGATTAGATTAATATCAATGGATCCTTTATCATTCAGTTATTGAATCATAAATCAGTAAAATTGACGGAGACAGACTAGTTAAATAACGGAAAAGCCAATATTTAAAACATGTATCAAAAATTACTGGAAGGATGCAAACAAGAATAGTTATAGTTTGCTCATTCGCAACAACTCCAACCTCGTTATAGATAGAGCGTATAGCGAATTCCCAACCTGGGGGTGAATGATATCCGAGAAAAAACTCAGTTACTAGAAGAAGACACAAAGCTTTTGCTGTGTCACTTAAGTTATATAGGAATTCCTGAGCCCAAGAGTTAAGAATAACAAGTTTTTCCTTACCCAAAATTGAATACCCGCTTAGAATACCAAACCAGATGATATTTGTTGAGAAGTGCAAAATCGTATCCATACGATTCTCGTTTTGTATCGTGATTAATTGGATCGTTTCTTTATGGATTCCTATCCCAAACTCTTCGAGATGTGTTTCCGAGTATTCCTTGATCATTTCGTCCAAGAAGAGGAGTTCCTCTAATTCTCTGAATTTTTCTAGAAGACTCTTTTCTTGAATATTATTCAAGACAATTTGGGATTGCCCAGTATTCCACCAATTAGTAACCCAAGATTCCAGACATTTATTAACTGAGAAAGAAATCCACCAGGGCAAAAATACTATAGATGCAAGATAGAAAAGAGGAGTGAATGCTTTCTTTTTTGCCATTTTTTCGTCTGTAAATTGTTAATCAACCCATTCGTACACTCTATGCGGTCGAATATTTCTTACACACATGAGTTTTATACAAGGTATCGAACTTATGAATCTATTTTCTTTGTGATTTTTTGGTTAGTCTTTGAATCTAGAAAGAATACAGAAATAGGCTAAGAATTCACTTCGAATGAAGAAATTTCGAATATTGTTTCCTGATATCTCAATTGGTCAAATTAAAAATAAAGTGTATCCTTTCGATGAATGATCGAAAGAACCACTTTAAGTAATGAATATTATTCAGATTTTGAGACGAAAGAACTCCTTTGCTATCAAAATACTTCAATTGGTACACGCAAGAAATAGGCTAATTCAGCAGCCTTTTGTTCAATTTCTCGTGGAGTCAAATTCTCATCAGTACGGGTCAAGGGAATGGACCCCTGGCCTCGGATGTCCATATAAAGAACACGACGAGCATAAATACCCTCTTTAACTTCTATTCTAACGGACTGAATATCTTTTATAAGGAATCGGAGGAATATGCGACGATTTTTTCCCGGAAATCCCCAACGAAAAATACAGACTATTCCTTCCTTTCTATCGAATCGATCATAACCACTACCTACATTCCAGGAAATTGTGCACCACAAATAAGAGCTAATAAAGAGACCCGCAATTCCGTAGAAAGACATCACGATTCCTTGTGGAAAAAAAATGATTTGCTGAGGCGGAAAAAAAGATAGCAAATTTCTACCAAGATAACTGGAAGTTCCAACTAATAAGAAGCCTAATGAACCTAAAAAAAGGATCAAGGCCCAGCAGAAATTACTTATTTTTCGAGACCCCGTTATAAGTTCTATCCATATATCGTCTGATCGCCAAGTCATACTTTACTCGATTGCATTTTATTGGAATTGAGATAATACCCCAGAGAAATTTGACTTTACTTTTTTGTTTCCGAAGTAACTCTCATCAACTAGCACTAGTTTGAGGTGAACTAGCACTAGTTTGATGTCAACCTTTAGGAGTAATTCATCAAATTTGTTAAATCTAAAATAATAACATACTCTTTATTTAATACGATCCCACTATACATATCGATATACATATAGATTCACCGACTACATTTCAGCCATCCAGAGATCCTGATCTATTTGAAAATTGCTAGAATTGATATATCCATATATCATGTTTCTGCGGGCATAAGAGTTTTTTCCTTTATGTTCGGTGGAAATCACATGTTATACTATATTCCAATAAATAGATATCCGTGTTATGATACAAGTCCACGTTTTCAAAAAAAAAAATGGATGAGATTGGGTCCCAGCGGATCTAAACAATCTTGTTTTTTTGAACATGAAGAAATAAAGAAGCCATTGCAATTGCCGGAAAGACTAGGCCTACTAACGGCACAAAAATAGATGGAAGGTTCAAATTTGTCATAGAAGGGGTACCTCGATTTACTATTTGTATCTGTTATTATGTTATTATATAAATAAAGATATCTTGTAATAATTATAATTAAATTAAGAATTTGAATTCTAATTAGATAATATTTATTATTAATTTAATAGAATTTGAAGAATTTTTCATTCTTAGTATAGATCGAAGTATCGATATATCTAAATCTAACTGAGTACGTATAATAAGAATAAGTGCAAAGAATGTAGAACTGTAGAACTAAATAAATGGACTTATTCATCTCCTCCATGAGAAAGATATGTATGATAATGATAATAAACTTTATTATTTTTATTCATTTCTTTGTCTTTTGTTCTTGTCTTCTAATTTTCTAAAAATAGATAAAGAGTTTTTTACCGATTATCGAAGGATTCGTTCGAATCCGACCCAACATGGATTTTTAGCTAAAATGGTTTTTCGGTAGATAGAGAAAGATACAAAACTCTATTATCTATATTGAAATTTCAAATTATATACCTAAGACAAGACCAAATTCGTTTTATTTTACTAATTTCACGAAAGGAAGAACTCACTCTTGGTGATAAAGGGTTCTTGATTCGTAATCAGGAATATAGGTCAAAAAAAGAGTTATCCTCAACTTTCGTTTTGATTCTTTCTACAATTCGATCTTCTATCACCAAAGAAAAGGCCATTATTATCTTATTTACTTTGATTCCGATAAACTAACTACTTTTTGCTACAAACACAAAAAAAATAATTGAACTTAGTACTCTACTTGATTTTGCTTGACTTTTGATTCAAAGGAAAAAAGGCGTGGAGCTTAAATAACTCACTCAGAACGCTTTTTAAAAGATTACGTGGTACAATTAGGTCGAATAAACCCTTCTGGAATAAGTATTCAGCTGCTTGTGAACCTTCGGGTACTGTTTTATTCAATGTTTGTTCAATTACTCTTTTACCTGCAAATGCAATGTAGGCATTGGGTTCGGCAATAATGATATCCCCCAACATACCAAAACTAGCTGTCACTCCACCAGTTGTCGGAGATGTAAGGATTGATACATAAAATAATTTTTTATTTAATTGATAATCATATAAAGCAGACGATATTTTAGCCATTTGCATCAAGCTCAAACTTCCTTCCTGCATGCGCGCCCCCCCAGAAGCACACACTATAATAAGAGGTAAATTTTGATTGGCAGCGTGTTCAATCAAACGGGTGATTTTCTCTCCGACTACGGATCCCATACTACCCCCCATAAACTGAAAATCCATAACCCCAATTGCTAGGGGAATGCCGTTTAGTTGGCCTATGCCTGTTTGA